GATTCAAACGTCCAGTCCATCTTAATTGCAAAGGAAAATCTCCTTTAAGGAATATTTTTAGTTTTTCGATCGATTCTAAAAAAGATTCTTCAATATTGTTTTGATTCTTTAATTCAAAATATTGTTTTGAATTGGATGGGCTAAACTTTAAAAAATACTCATCCTCCTCTTGCTTTCCCTTGATATTTTTATTTTCACTCAAATTTGGATTTATATTCAAATTCAAAAGAAGTAAGTTGCTTGGGATAAACCAAGGTTTCTCTTTATATTTATGATAAAGTATCACAAACTCTGGAAATAAAAAAAATTTCGGATTTGATATTAGGCGATTTAAGATTAATAATTTTTCATTCATTCCCATCCAATCAAAAAAGACCTTTTTGTCATTGATTTCGGAATTTGAATCAATCGGAAGATAAAAAAGACCATTATTATGAATTTTATCCCCCTTTTTGATTTGGTCCTTATTAGGTTCAACCTGAATATTGGTATTCAATTTCCAACCCAAAGATTTTCTATCTGTCTTTTTTTCCATATATAGAATATCACTTTTTCCTAGATAATTCTTGATAGGAAGATTTTTGTTAACAATTTTTTCTTTATTTCTGGTGGAATTTTCTTGCTTCTTATTCTGATTTGTTTCTAATGATGATCTATAAATATAGGACTTCTTCTTAGTTTCAGAATGAATATATTGATATGAGAAACGATCATATCTATAGTTTTTTTGAAAATTCTCTTCTTTATTTGGTAATAAATAGACTTTCGAATTTTGTTTTTTTTTGTAATCAAATAATTGGTCTTTTTCATAGGAATACCCTTTCTTTAGTTGAGATGGCTGGCATTTATTTTTTCCATTTCGCCATTTTTGTGGGACTAATCTAGACCATGTAATCTGAGATAAATCGTATTGATAATGACCTCTTAACCAGTTTTTCCATGGATTCATTCCATAATTTGGAAGTTTCTTATGTCTTATTTCGGAATCAAATATTCCTTGTCTTCCAAACAAATCCTTTATTTCATTCTTAAGAAAAAAAGACGGTCCATTATCCTGAAGAATAGATCTTAACTTATTGAAGTTAATAACCTGGGTTTGTGATAATTTTAAAAATACATATTTTTGTGACAAGTAAGATAAATCAAAAAAAATATGTGACTTCCGCTTACTATTTCTAAGATTATCAAAAGCCTTTTTTATAGTCATAGTCGAAATAAAGTCAATTTTATTTTGTTTTGTTTTATTAATCTTTTCTTGATTTGTTTCGTTATTGTCAATGTATTTCTCAAGAATTTTTTTTGTTGATTCCATAAAAAGTTGTAGAGAAATTCTGCGCATATTAATGATACATAGAAAGATATCTATGTATATTTTTTCAATGAAAAATTTAACTATTAATTCAATATTATTTCTTTTTAATATTTTCCAAATTTTTGGGGGTGATTCTACGTTATTCTTTTTATTTATTTTTTTTTTCGGCGTTACTTTTTTTTGATTTTTTTTCATTATTTCTATTTGATTTCTGATTGTGTTTCTTCTATCAATTCTATGTTTCATTTCCTCTTCTGTCTGTGAATAATTTTTCAAACCTGTAGGTCGATTTTGACTAAGTGATTCATGAATTATCTGATTGCTGATTATAGAATCCTTTTCTATTTCAGTTTCATTTGATTCATCTATTTCTCTCGGTATAAATAAGATAATTTTCTTTCCTTTTAAAAGTTTTTTTAGTATTTGTTTTACAAATAAAAATGCTTTTTCTTCTTTTTTTTTTATTTTTTTGAAAGCTCTTCGAACTCTAAAATTGAATTTTCTGATTTCGACTTTATAGTCTAGATCTTTCAAAATGGGTTCAAAAAAGGAAGGTGTTTTTCGCGGAGGACCAAAAGGATATTCCGTTTCCATTCCCAAAACTGTTAAAAAACAAGAATCAAAATCATCTTCTTGCTTTCGATCTCTATCAGAGAGTTGTAGCTTAGATCTGTGCCAAGGTTTCAAATGAAAAGGATATAGGATTTTTATCTGAAAACCTTCTCTTAACCAATTTTTCGGAAATTCTGTTTTGGAGAATTGAAGACCGTTATAGCTGCACTTTAGATAAATTTCTCTATTCCAATCTTGGAAATCCTCGTACCATTCCGGAGATTGTCGTAATAAAATACGGCCAATATTCTTAGCTATTATCAATAAGGGTAATTTAATATATCTTCTAAAAATTGATTGCGCTAGTAACAGAACACTTCTTGATTTTTGTGCATATGGAATGTTCTCCCAGAATTCTATTACGTCCTCCTGGTTGTTTTTTTTTATTTGTAATTGTTGATCTAAAATTTCAAATTCTGACTTTTTGCCCAACCAATCTCTCATATTTAAAAAAAGTTTCATTAGGTCGGATATAGGAAAAGGAAAATCTTCCGTTTTTTCCAAAAAAAGCGGGGAATGGGGATTTCCTTGAGACGGTCCCCAAATAACCATTTTACGCCTTTGAACACGCATAGA